TTTAATTTTATATGCATTATAAAGTAGTACAAATTCTGGGAAGAACCAAAGTTTCAGATTCGATATAGGACGACTTAGTATTTCTTCATTCATTCCCATCCAATCAAAAAATATTTTTTTTTGATTGGGTGAATTGATTTCTTGATCCTGAGGAATCGTAAGATAAAAAAGATCTTTTTTATCAATTTTATCAATTATTTGATAATTATTAGTCCCGGTTTTAGTATTTTTATTCTTGTTGGTATCGATCTTGATCCAGGCCTCAATATCGATTTTCTTTTTAAGACAAAAATGGAGAATTTTCCAATCAAAATATTTTCGATCCGGATTTTTTTCCATATACATAATATCACTTTTTCCTAAATAATTTTTGATAGGGATATCCCCTAGTATATCAAAAAATTTGCCCTTATGTTTATGTGTGTTGTAATTATAAAAACTCTCTCGATTCTTATTTACTTGGAATGGTGATCCATAAATATATGGGTCCCTCTTATTTTCATAATTAATAGATCTATAAGATAAAAGATTATATCTATAGTATTTTTGAAAATTCTCATTTTGATTTGGTAATGAATATACTTCGTAATCGTTTTGTTTTTTGTAATGAATTAATAGGTCTTTTTCATATGAATTCTCTTTGTTTAAATCTTGATTTTGAATTGTACGACATTTATTGATTCTATTTTTCCATTTTGCTGCTATTAATCTAGACCATCTAATCTGAGATAAATGGTATTGATAATGACCTCTTAACCAGTTTTTCCATTGATTTATTCCAGAATTCCGAAGTTTCTTATGTCTTAATTCATAATGAATTATTCCTTGTTTTCCAAAATAATCTTTTATTGAAGTCTTAAGAAAAAAAGACGTTCCGTGATATTGAAGAATAGATCTTAACTTATACAAGTTAAGAACTTGTGTTTGTGATATTTTGTAAAATACATATGCTTGTGACAAGGAGGATAAGTCAAAAAAATTCTGTGAATTCTTATTACTAATATTATAAAGTGACTTTTTTATAGTCGAAATAAAATGAATTTTATTTTGATTTGTTTTATTAATTCTTTTTTTATTTTTTTTATTATTGTAAATGGATTTATCAATCATTTTTTTTGTTGATTCAACAAAAAGTTGTATATTAATTCTGGGAATATTAATAATAGATAGAAGGATATCTGCGTATATCCTTTCAGTGAAAAATTTTATAAAATAATGTAATTTACGGATTAATCGAGTATTTCTTCTTTTTAATATTTGCCAATTTGGTGATTCGAATCTTTTAGCATTATAACTTGTTTTATTAGGACTATCATTTATTTCTGGAGTCACTTTTTTTTTATTTTTTGTAATTCTTTTTATTTGATTTCTGATTGTGCTTGTTCTATCAGTCAGATCTTTCATTTTTTTTTCTGTCAGTAAAAAATTTGTCCAATATGTAGATTGAATTCGACTAAAGGATTTATGAATTATATGATTGCGGGTTATAGAATCTTTTTCTTTTTTTTTTTTAGTTTCGCTTGATTTATATATTTCTCTCAATCTAAATAATAGAATTGGATTTACTTTTGAGAGTTCTTTTTTTATTTTTTTTAAAAACGGAATGCCCTTGATAATCCATTTTTTTGTTTTTTTTGAGATATTTAGAAATTTTGTTCTTTCTTTTAAAACTTTTAGAAATATAAAATACTTTTTTTTCAATTTTCCAATTTTTTTTTCGAGTTTCTTAAAAATGGGTTCAAAAAAGGAAGGCCGTTTTTGGGGAGAACCAAAAGGAAGTTCAGCTTCCATTCCCCAAACCGTTAAAAAAAAAAAATCATCTTTTTGTCCTTTCTTTTTGATTCGATCTATATGAGAGGACCGTGGCTTAGATCTGTGCCAGGGTTTCAGACAGAAAGGAAATAGCATCTTTATTTGAATACCGTCTATTAACCAATTTTTCGGAAATTCTGTTTCTGATAATTGAACACCATTATAGGTGCATTTAACATGCATTTCTTTATTCCATTCATTTAAATCCTCAGACCACTCAGGAAATTGTAATAATAGCATACGGCCAATATTTTTAGCTATTATCAATGACGGTAATATAATATATTTTCTAAGAATCGATTGAGTTATTAACATGGAACCTCTTATTACTTGAGCAAATGGAATGGTATCCCAGGCTTCTGCTACTTCTATCCGCGCTTTCTCTTTTCTTTTGTTCTCTTCTTTTTTGTCCTTTTCCTTTTTTTCCCTTTCTTTTATTTCTTCTTCTGTATAATCTGAAATTTTGAATTCTGCTCCCTTTCCTATACAATTTCTAAAAATGAGTTTTATCAGTTCGGAGATATCAAAAAAAAAAGGGTGTGATTTGTCTATTCTGTCCAAAAAAAGCGGAGAATGTGCATTTGCTTGAAAAAGTTCCCAAATAACTGTTTTACATCTTTGGGCTCGCATTGAACCTTTTATTATGTCTCGACGAAAATCAGATTGTTGCGAATATCGTATCAAAGCT